TTTGTAGAGGAACAGTACGATCTTGGACTGGCCCCCTTCGCATGACCTAGAAAGAAAAAGAAGTCCGTGCTACTATAAGGCCTCTAAACTCCTCCCTCAGGACACTGTTGCGTTGCCCATGGGGACGGGGTAGCCCCGACTTCCATAGGTCCTTGGTTCGACCTCCTAATGAGAATTGAGGTCCTTGCGCGGGCGTCTCATCCCTAAGACTTGCTTGCTCTGTATGGAGTGCCCCGTGGTTCCTCGAGTGCCAGCCGCAGAGAGGAATGCCATCAACTAGGGCGCTATTGGCCACTAACCACTCGCTCGCCGGCCGCTCGGGCTCCGCGTTTCAAGTTCGTTATCCTAACCCTCTCCTCTGCTCCACCGGGAGCCTGGCCCCTTCTTCTATCAACTCTACTGCCTTGCTCCTCGGCTCCCTACAGCTCCAGCCGCTCGCTGGTTTAGCTTGCTCTTCTCGGGTGGCTCGCACCGGGGGTGGTGCGGCTGAGCCAGAGTGGGCTCAGCAGTCGGCCTATGTTTCCGGGCGCACGCGTAAAGGCATGATTAGTTCCACAAATCTCACTGCACTGACCATAGTAAACTCCTTCTCGTTGTACCGAAATAGAGATCTGATTTAAACGACCAGGTACAGCATCACATTTGACACCTGAGGAAGGTACAGCCCAACTATGAGGTACATCAGCAGGTGTTACAATAATACGTAGATGAGTTTTTGCTGGTACAACCACTCTATTGTCCACTTCTAATAAACGTGATTGACCCAATTCTAGATCATCTTCTGGAATCGTATAACTGTCAAAAGTGAGTGACTGCTCATCGGAACTGTTATAGTCTGAATACTCATAAGTCCGATACCATTGATGTCCAATAGCTTTGATAGTAATGGCGGGATCTAAAACTAACTCGTCCATTGAGTATAACAGAGCAAATGAGGGTATAGCAATGAACATCGGGATGATACTAGGAGATATGGTCCGAAGAATCTCGATAATAGTTCCATGAACAATCCTTTGCGGGATTGGATTTTTTTTATACTGGAAATGCCATAAAGCGCGAACCAAGATCCGTGATACGAAAACCAAAATCAGAATAAGGAAGAAAAAGATATCATGATGTAAGTCTATTATTCCTTGCATCATAGGTGTTGCTGCGTCTTGAGATCCTAATTGCCATGGTTCCGCTGCATCACAAGGAGCCATTGTGAGGAATACGCTTTCTAGAAGAATCATTTTTTTGTGGTTTCTTTTTTGACTGCTCTGCTCCCCCCCCCAAAAAAAAAAGAGAGACTTCTTCAACCTATCCCAGGAAGACGGATATGGTTGGTTGTTGACCAACGGAAAGCTTGGGAAAAAGACCAAAGATATCATAAAGACTAACCTGACTAGTCGAACCGCCTCAACCAGCGAAGAAGACTCCTGGTAGAAGAAAAGAGGAAAGAGTCATTGAAGAAAAAAGCCAATTTCATTTCCATGAAAGAAAGAGCAAAGAAGGATTTGGTTACTATTTGGGTAGGGATGTGGGCATAAAGGTACGTTTGAACGGCTAAGGTTTATGCTTCTTCAACAGTCCGAGAGGATCTTGGACAAAGGATTACCGGCTTCGCGAGACCTTTTCGATCTACTCATGGCCTTGCTCTATATGGGTCCTTGCTTTCTCGATCAACTAACTTCGTGCTGAAGAAAGACAGTTCCTTGAAATTCTTGTATTGTACCTTTCGTTGGGTACACTGAACACCAACTTCATCTCGATGAAAGGTGTAGTCGAAGCTACTCGATCATTCAACAGGGACAGCTGGAATCTAGGCTAGGATCCAACCTGCGCTACCAGCTTTCTTCTTTTATGATTTTTGAGATTTTCTTGAGTTTAGTGATTGATATCAAAGAGAGTCTCAGTCTAATTACTCAACTAATCTACTCGTGGAGTGCTAATGGTATATTAGTTGTGTGGTAGTCTCAACTCCAACCCAACCAGGGGTCTATTGAATAGACAAAGAGAAATGCTCTTTCTGCGGCCCCGCTGCATTTAGGCTCTAATTATAATATTATATATACAATGATAGTGGCTAGCTTCTTTGGCATCTTCGGGTGCCTACTTCCAGCAATCCGTGGGCATTAAAAGTCGAGTTTCGGGGCTTCGTTCTTCCAGTTCTGCAAGCTTTCTGGATATCCCTTCGTTAGCCTTTTTTAATTCAGCTACCAGTGAATCCTGTTGTTTGAGGAACTCTGCATCTTTGGCTTGTAAGTACCGAATTTCAACTGCTAGCTGCTCTCTTTCTTCTTCAATCTTTGAGAACCGAGCTGAGCTGTTCATGCTCTTGATCTAAGGCACTCTCGCAGTTAGAAGTCTTTTCAGAAGCAGTAGACTGAGAGTGAGAGGCTTTGGCAGAATTGATCGAACTTCTTGCTCTCAGGGTGCTTCCCTTTGTTTTTGCAAGAGATCAAGACTGGTAGGCAGGCTAAGGCCAGAGATTCAATGCCCGAGGGAGGTCCTCGAGACAACACCCTGTCTGAGAGCTTGGCCCGCAAGCTTTTGGACATTGAATGTACACTCGAGGAGGACTGAACAGATGTGGGGGATCCTGACAAACTTGGGGAAAGCACACCTTGTTGACATCTGAGATTGCAGATGATGTCAACAGTTAGCCAAGAAGGTTTATGGCAAACTGGAAGGAGTAAGGAGGGATAAATGATCTACCTTAGGTAATGCTCTGCTTTCAGTGGGAACCGGTGGAGATTGAGGTGAAGGTCTTGTAGTCTCCGGATTGGTTGGAGGAGAGCTAGTAGATCGGACACCTTCGCCAAGCCTGAAGAAAGGAGCAACTTAGATACCTCTTTGTTCACTATATTCCTGGTTTGCTAAAAGGGTCCTTGGGCCCAATCCATCTCTATACTCTTGATGCAATGGACTCCCCAAAGCCACTAAACCGCTCTCTTCCACCCGATTTGAACTGAACCTCGTTCTAGTGAGATTTTATCCTATCCCATTCTGAAACTGAAACTCAGTTGCCTATCTGATCCTTGGTCTAATTGGGCCTTTCTCTATAGCTCGACTCGAATAGCTGGGCTACCCCTTCCCTTGGCTTGGTTGGTTATATAAGAGAATCCCGGAAGAAAGCAAGTTAGACCTTACTTAGACTTAGGCCGAAAGATTCATTGGATGGTTCATTCCAGTCTGAAGTCAGTCAAGTCATGGAATTGGCAGAAGTTCCCCCTTAACCAACCCTAAGAGGGAATTCTTCTATTCATTAAGATGAAGCCATTCAGTCAGCTCTGAATCTGAACTCAATGATTGCAATTCAAGAAGGGCATGAAGCTTTGGCTCAGTACAGTAGCATTTTACTTTGGGAAAGAGAATCGATAGAATCGATCGCTTACCTTGCTTTGGCATGCCAGAAGCATTTCGCTGTGGTTCTCATTGATTGAGTAGATCCCGAGACAAAGCAAAGGGAGTTCCGTGGGTTCAGTTTGCTTAGAGGCAGAAAGCCTAGAAGAGGCCTAGAAGTCATAAGGAATAGGCACTGTACCGGCAGCGAACTCTAAGGTTTGGCTTTTTCTTTTATTGACTTTATTGAGTCAATGTCGCATTTCGCGTGCTTGATTAGATCTCCGAACCTCCTAACCTAATGTAATGAACGAGAAGATGCGGTGAAAAAATCAGTCTTAGCTAAGCATTCGATTGATGGGTAATAAAAAGTATATCTTTCTTTCTAGGGAATCTGTGCTTACTAAGCCTTTGTTTGAAGGACCGATCTGAAAGTGAAGTGCAAGACTAGCTGGACCCGGACTGACTAATCGCTAACATCCCGAGTTCTCTCGGGACCGGGAGAACTCTCAGTGTTGTACGGCATTCAGTAAGAAGTAAGCCAAGTTCTATTAGCTCTTCTAACTTGTCTTAGACTCGTCAGTCTGTGATGCATTGAGTTGAGAGTCAAAGGACAAAGGAGTAGAAAACCTTCTAACTGAAAAAGATTCGAGTGAAACCAGCTGCATGAAGAGGAGAATGTTGACCAGAAAGATCGAATGCTCTATGGAGACTGGTTGAAGGCTTCTCCGGTCAAGCAGCAGAGGGTAGGAGATGATCACGTGAGGGACACATGCATTGGTCAACAGTTGTCAACCGAGATTCACTCCGAAGATCATGTGGAGTTAGTTATGGAAGGGATGAGAAATCTCGTATTATAGAGATTAGAGAGAAATACAAAAAATGAAAGAGAAAAAAGAGCAGCCACACAACGACTTAGCGACGAAGGACTGCGTAGGTTTCTTTAGGCAGGGATGCTTCTGATTTGATTAATAGAACAGGAAGAGGAGGATAAAAAAAGCAACTGATGAGCATCTATTTGAGTCGATCATTTCCAAGATCAAATTCAAGTTTTTTTTTATGTAGTGGAAACGCCTTACAATCTGAAGTTTTACGCTTAAGGGAAGAAATGTTCTTGGTGGATGCAGGACCTGGGACCCCCAGAATTTGTATGCAAGATGAGCTCACAGGAGTGCCAATCAACCGAGCTACCAGGTTTGAGAATAAGGTGGGATCCCTGGATGTAGTGGCTGGTGAATCACTGATCAAAAAGCGGATTTTGGAGAGATTCTTCATCGATCTAGTGGCCGGTGAATCACTGATCAAAAAGCGAGCAGCCGCCAGGTTTAATGATAAGGTGAGATCCCTGGATGTAGTGGCTGGTGAACCGCTTCTTCTTCTTCCACGAAGATTCAGACAAAACCGAGCTTGGATGGAACTGAACAAGATTTGGCGAACAAATACAAAGGTCAAAGGCTTTATTATTAAGAAAGTAAAAGGAGGTTATTCAGTAGCCATCGCAGGTTTCATTACTTTTCTTCCATTCCGCCCTCACAGAAGTAAAAAAAGAAGTAAAAAAAAAAAAATATCGAATGATCGATTCACCATTGAGAGCATTAACCCCAAAAGGACGAATATTGTGGTGTTCTAACAGCGGCAGATCAAACAAGAACTTGAGGAGCGAAATCTGCTGACGAAAAAAAAAGCCCTTATTTATTTTCTTTTCAATTCCGACGCCTAGCGTCTCCTGATAACACTCTATCACTTTAATCCATTCTTTAGTTTTTGATTACCTTGCAAAGGAAAATAAGGCTCTTGCTCGAATGCGTGACTGCGGCGCGCCTATCGCCCCGGCACGGCACTCTAAAATGCATGTTGGGTGGAGCAAGAATACTGCTACTAGGAAGACGAAGAATGGAATTGAAGGCATAGTCTTAATAAAAAGAATTGAACACCAACCAACGAGTTGCGGATTTGGATGGAGTCTCGCAGAAGAAGAGTCTTACTCTATAGGGGCGCTAGCGCGCTACAACTAGCAGCCCCTTTCAACAACTTAGGTTGATAGGTTGCTTGAACTAATCCAACAATCGTGGGAGGAAAAGGCAGAAAAGTGAGCCCACCCGGGACGGAGAAAGTCTGAACTTCAATAGTCGAAGAGTGGTCGTAGGTGAGCCCACCCCAGGCAAATCCACGAAAATGAGGTCTAGCGCTCCCTTCGAGAGAGAGCAATCGAACAAGGTGGGAATCAGATATATATCTAACTAATGGGTAGGACAACCAAGGGCAATTCAATGGCTTTATGAGATAATCGGTATACTTGGTGCGTAGGCAGGCCCAGCGATACCCAATCAATGTAGTCGGCGGAACAAAGGAAATAGGAATGGGAAAAGTGTTAGAGGAAGATCGTTGTACCGAGAGGGAAATAGAGCTCGAATCCCTAGCATTCTCTACGTACCCACCATTCGTTAGCAGCGACCTTACCACGCATCATTACCACCAGCCATTTCACTCGAATCTGTAGTAAGCAGTACCCCTCAAAACTAGAGAAGAAAGAATATTCTTATCTTTATCTTTCTTGGCATCAACAACCTTAAGAACCATGGGTGCACCAACCGAGGTAGAGATTGGAGATACAACGATTGGAATGCAGTGACCGTACCCGAGATAGATCTGAACCGACGGTTGCGGAGAATAAGTGCAACGGGGAATCATGGGAATAACGAGAGGGTACGTAGGGAACATGGCTGACCAAGCTCCTTTTTCTAATTCTAACGATTGAAAAAAGAAGAAATCGGCCGGTGTTCTTCCCAACTGCTCCAATAAACGTGCCTACATCCCATCCTGTCTGGATAATTTCATGATTGACCGAGAGTACTTATGAAACCCGGCACTGAACTAAGGCTTTTATCTGCGACCTCCTGAACTGTTCGCATCGCTCTCTTCGGTTCAAGCAAAGGCTATAATGAAAGTTCGGATCGGATTCCTTGCGTACGGAATGGATTATAAAGCCCTTATGTTTTCGCTTAGACTAACGGCACCGATTCCTAGTGCTATAACAGAAACTGCCCTTAACGCGCAAATGAAAGACCTCACAACACTCGATACCCGCGACTGCTCCCGCTTATGGTAGTAGATAAACAGGTGGACATGTATCTGCAGCCTCTGCTGCTGGTAGATTGACTGCTTTCTTTATATGGACCTGGGGCTGCAACTGAGGGTAGTGCTTGGGAATCTTACTCTAGCTCTAGCTCCCCTTACTAGATCAAATAAAATAAGGCACCTACGAATCGCTAAAGATAGTTTTGATCTTCCCCCTATCCTTTAAAGCGAAGCGGGACTTGTTTCTTTCTCTCGTCTCGTCTTCTTCAACTAGTCTTTCCGCAAGCCTGATTGGGATGGAGAAAGTGCAATCGCCAAAGCCGGCTATTCGAAAAGCAAGGAGGTCTTTCTCTGATCCTGTATCTGCTCCCGGCTTTGCTCAAAGCCGGAAGCTCATCTCAAAGAAAAGCTATAGGGGAGAGGAGAACCAAGGAAGACTTTGCGCGAACGCTTATAATAAGGAATATTTTTAAACCACTAGCTGCAATCAAACTAAAGGAAAACCTTGATCGATGTGATATTATTAATGTGCTCAAGCAACCTTACTAAGCGAAGAAAGCTCTTCGAGTTTCCCTGTTATTCTAGTGTTATAAAGGTTTTAGAAAGGGGCAGGGAAGGAGCTATGAAGCATCTTAGAGTATTCCATTCCCTTTTTCGGCTGGGTCCAACTTTGTTCGCGTGGCCCTTCCTCTACCTCTGCTTTCCTCCATCGGACCCCACTACCTCGTAAGGGCGTTGAGATCAAACATGAACCTCTCCGAGCCGGGAGCAGTTGATCCGTATACGTATACTTCGGAATGGAAACTCAACCTTAAAAAAAAGATTGGGGGGAGAGCTTATAGGTGTGCAAAAGGGGTGGGGACCCGCCAGCGCAGATATTCTAGGTATATATGAATGAAACTGGAATTTTCAAAAAGAAAGTCTCACTCCAAGAATTCTCAGCTTTGAACCTTTAATCCGGGGGCTCCCGTTCTATCCACTAAGCATGTAAAAAAAATGATGGGTGGAATGGCGCTGTAGGAACCGGTCGGATTCGAACCGACGAATAGAAGTTTTGCAGACTCATGCCTTAGCCACTTGGCTACGGTTCCCTATCAATTCCATGTCTTCCCCTTGTCCGACTTTGCTTCACAGGGTGAGACCAACCAGGAATAACAGATGCCGGAATGCTTTTGGAGGAAGGGGGGCACAACATAGGTTGAGATGGAATTTCATAAATACTATCTAAAACTTGAGAATCTAAGAGTTCTCCCTACCTGAACCTTTTCCGCGGCGACAGTATAAAGAAGCATTTAGGGATTTGTTGATGATCCATGAAACCAAAGTTGATCAAGCCTCTGAAACCGGACTCTTTCTTCCCTCTCGATTCCACCCATATCCCGCCTTCAATCTGAATGATCTGGCTACGTGAACCTTATATCAACTAATGGGGATAGCGGGAGGGAAGAGAGAAAGCACTCCGCTTACTTTTTCTCTCCATCTCCAGAAAAAAAGCTTTTTGTGCTCTGTCCTTTACTCCAAGACGTGTATCATCCTTTCCTTTATAGTTTTTTTTTAGGCTCACCCAGCGGGGGACAAAAAGAGTATAGTCAGTCAAATGTAGTTTTAGTAAATTCCTCGATTCCTTACTGTACATTATTCATTGTAATATATATATAATAGTTTCGTTTCATTTGAAAATGGGTGAAAATCTATGTATTTCACTGAAGGTTTAAAGCCCTTTCTATATATGTAAAAAAGCATCAAAAAAAGGAAAGTGCTATATACAGCAAGACCCACTTACTTAATAAATAATCAATATGAATCCATATGCTTAACACCACTCCCCCCCCCCCCCTCAAACTCAAGATGCCTCAAGGGATAACATCTGGAGTTTGGATACTAAGTATCGGAATCGCACAGTGGTGTGGGACTTCGTAAGAAGATCCGCGATCTGAAGCTCTGAGGAAATGGTTGGCATGGAATCCTTTATTTATAAAGTGATGGCGAACGAAGTGCCCTAAGTGAGTAAGGCTATTTCGATATGTTTCGTTCACTCATGAAAGACATCATTGTGTGCTTGGATAGCACTCTTGTTGTCACAAAAGAGAATAGTAGGCCCAGAAAGAGTGAGTCCCATATCTTTAAGTAAGCATCGCAACAAAATAATCTCTGATGTAGTATCAGCAAGAGCCCTGTACTCGGCTTCTGCACTAGAGCGAGCAACCACTATCTCTTTCTTGCTCTTCCAAGATAGTTGAGAGTCAACGAAGAAAAGGCAAAAGCCAGTAGTGGAGCGACGATCTGTAACATCACCAGCATTAATACCTTACTTCAGCTTTCAGAGGTAGGGGTAGGCAGTAATGGCAAGGTTTCCAGAAGAGTCCAGCTTTTAGATATCTCCAAATACGTTTAGCAGCTACTAAATGAGGGACCCGAGGAGACTGCATAAACTTGTCTACAAGTCCAACAGCAAACGAAATCTCTGGGCGAGTCAGAGTTAAGTACTGGGGACCACCCACCATACCATACATACTCCTATAGGCCGATGGATCTGATAGCAGCTCACCATCATGAGAATACAGCTTGGCATTAAGCTGGAGTCACACAGAGCAACCTGTGAAGCATTCCATGGCGGCTTAGAAGATCCATGGCGTATTTCTGCTGAGTTAGATACATACCCGGAGACCGAAAAACGTCAATCCCGGTTAAAGGACCAAGATCTTTCATATGAAACTGCTTGCCAAGATGTTGCTTCGTTTGATGAATAGCAGCAGAATCATTGCCGGTAATATTATGATTTGTCATATAATTTATTTATTATTATTATCAATGGCAAGGATGGCTGAAGCGCTTGACAAACAAATAAGGTGTGATCCAGCTGAACTACTATCTAATGTTAGTAGTGCTGTGCTGAATTTTTCAAAGCCTGTTTGAGTTGAGTCCATAGAGAGCCTTTGAAAGCAACCAAAAAAAGTCTGGATGAATAGAGTCTTTTCATAACCGGGAGGTTGGCCTCGACCTCTTCTTTGAGATCTCCGTGAAGGAAAGCGTTCTTGACGTCTAACTGGAATGAGAGTCGGGCCAGTGCTGAATGGTTGCAGGTGCGAATGGTACCATTTTGAGCAACTGGACTGAACGTGACGTCTCGGCATAATAGAGACCTTACTCTTTTTCATAGCCTTGAGCAAGCAGGCGAGTTTTCTTACTGGTGAGAAAAGCCCTTTGCTACAAGCCGTTTGTATCTACCTCTATATAAAAAACCATCTTACTTGTATTTGATCTTGTAAGCCCACCTTGACCCAACAATGTTTTTGTCAGGTGGTGGAAAGACAAGATCCCAGGTCTCCTTTTTTTTAATAGCATCCATAATTTTATCACATAGCTCGTTTCCAATTCTTATAAGATTTGGCTTTATCGTAATATAGTTGAGTCCGGTTCCATGATTTTTGAGATTTATGAAAGACTTGTGCTCAAGTCAAGAGAGTAGGAACCACAGGAATAAATCGATCAATAGGAGTGCGGATCTTCTGAGATTTTGAGAAGGAGATAAGGGGCCCGGAGACTCAGGAGCTTCAGACAATTGATTAGATACCAGCATTCACTTGCAACTCGTAGA